CCACAAGAAGCTGGAGAAGGGACAGGCCTCGTCAACGGAGTTTTCTGATGAGCTTTCTTTCAGAAGGCTTGGTTCCGGAAGATGACCTGATGGAGGAAGACTTGAAGGTTGGTGAGTCAAGCAGTCAGACCCAGGTTAAAGAATAAAGAAAATGAGCCAAAGTTTTCATTTTTGATCGAATTCCGTCTAGTAAGCCTCGAGATCTTACAGATGCTGTTGAGAATCGTCATTAACCAATCATGTATCGGACGCACCATCCCTTGAAGTAAGTAAAGGGCGCAAAGATGCGGATTTGACCCGCACCCCCTTTCTTTTTCTTTTTTCGATTTTTCGTTTTAGAATAGAGAAAGAGTCGAAACTAAGGGTACGCTCTCTAGAAGATTTGCTCGGAGCTTTTTGGTCGCCTGCTATCTTATCTTGAAACCTCTTTGCACAAAAAGAGACTGAGATGACGAAGTGGATGCGCCTTGATTTCCTCCAACTCCTTACTTAATGCCGCAATGGAGTCCTCACCCCTGCCTTTAGAAGAGAAAGCCTTCATACTATATTCGACTTGCATGTGTTAAGCATATAACCTTTCATCACATTCAGTCGACTTTCAATTCAATCTCTGAGGAAGAGAAAGATATAGTTTATATACAGAAGAAACCTAGTTTTGAGTTCTATTAAGGACCCGAAGAAGACAGGAGAACTGGGCATTCACAAGACTGCTTTGATTCTCATCATGATACATTCTTGTAGTAAGCGGGTGGTTGATAAACACGTATTATTGGGGGGGGGGCAGCAGGCAATGGATACCGTTCTCGCACCCGAGCCTGCAGTTGGTAGGTCAAATCCCTCTGTCCAAGTGATTGAGTTGAAGCTTTGGGCATAGAGCGGAGCGAGCCCGGGGAGAGGAGTAGAGTCCAGCAACATTGAGCCCCAAAATAGAGTTTCTATTCAAATCCCTACTCAACACGGTGCCTTAAGGAGAATCCGAAGCCGGTTGCTAGCGGAAGTAGCGCGACAAAGAGCAAAGCGGAGCATTCACAAAGAAATGGTGTAAGCAGAAGGGAAGGCGCAACGGTTAGCGACTGCCCGAGGAGTGATCCCTCTC